AATAGTTGAATAATTGTTTTATATGTATCCTATATGGTTGAGACCAAAAGCGAAAATAAGATTGCCAAAAATTTACAAGATGATATTTCCATTTTTTCATCAGAATAAAAGTACCCTTTGAAGCCAGAATTCCTTTTCCTTGATATCGAACATAATGCATGAAAAGATTTTTGAAGAAGCATGGGATCCTTTGAAAAGAATTACAACATACTACAAGATACTCTATTTTTCCATAGAAATGCATTCGTTCAAGAAAAACTCCAGAAGATGTTGATCGTAAGTAGGAAGACTGTTTACGAAAAAATAGTAAAAGAAATTCGCATTCACATATATAAGAATTATATAAGAAGCCAAAAATCTTCTTTTTTTTTTTTGAAGTAAAAAGACTATTCGAATTAGAATATTCGTGAAAAATTTTTAACAATAAATGCAAAGAAGGAGCATCTTTGATCCAGCATTGAAGGATTTGAACCAAGATTCCCAGATGGATGGGATGGGGTATTAGTATACCTAATACATAATTTAAATGTAAGAATTTGTCCTCTAAAAAAGGAAATATTGAATGAATAGATCGTAAATTCAGATATTTTGGTATTTTTATTTCTTCAGGGGAAGAAACTAATCGCGACGAGAATGGAATTTCCAGAATGACTACAAAACCTTCTGATGCCATTTGAAAAGAAAAATTAGAAGAAAAAGAATTCTTGTGACCACAAAATCCATTTTGGTTAGAATCATTAACCGAAGAAATCAAAGAATTCTGTTGATACATTCGAGTAATTAAACGTTTCACAAGTACTAAACTAGATTTATTGTCATAACCACAAATTTCGACAGGTTCGTAAAAGAGAAGACTATGATCATGAACAAGTGAATAAATATACTCCTTGAGGAGTAGCGGATATAGGAAGTTTTTTTTCCTAAACATATCCTTTTTGAAAAAAAAAATATCCTTCTAATTCTTCCATTTACATAATTTCTACTGGTACTGGAACAAAAAAAAAGGGAAGGTCTATCTTTTTTGTTGTAAAATGAATAATACATAGTACAATATGGTCAGAACGGTGTATATATACGTTCTATTTTATATTTTTTTTTTTTATTATTATTTTATATTATTATTTTATATTATATTATATATAATATATATAATAATGATAATGTATTTAAAAAAAATGTATATATATATACATTTTTTTTAATATATTAATATTAAATATATTAATATTAAATTGTGTATTGTGATGTAAAAGGTAATGTAAAAAAAAAAAATATGTAAAAGTAAGAAAAACTAAGTAATATATACTCCGGGGACAGAGAGTCCAATCACCCGATCTTTTTCCGTGTCCTTTCTATCCAATTGACCTATCGTTGTTAATTTAAGATAACTAGAATGACAATAAAACAAAGAAAATAGAAAAAAAAAAAATAAGGAATAGGAATAAGGGGTGAAAATCTTTTATTTTTGCAACCTGATCGTTCTTTTGACTTTGGAATAAATTTTGTTTATCAATATACTATTTCTTCTACACATCCGTCTCCCATCCATATTCAAGAATATGGAATAATTAGGATTGATTAAAAAAAAAATCAACAGTCTACTCACAATTTACAAGAAAACCTTTTCCCACATCGGGCACTAATCTATTTTTAACGTCTAATTAGTAATTAGATTGGGTAATCATTCAAATAAAGAACATAAACTCGTTGCTTTTTTTTTGCCTTACTCGAATTGGAACCATAAAGCTCTATCCATTTATTAACTAGACCCCTATCAAATCTACTTTACTTTTTACTTATAGTTATACTTTACTGGAATTTCCAAATTTTTATAAAAAAACGGATTATTATGTTCTAATTATTATGTTCTATTAATCTAATTAATATGTTCTATGTATTCTATGTATATAGTATGAAATCTCTTCTTTTCTTTTTCTTTTATTTTCTATTTTATATTATTATATATATATATATCTTTTTCTTTTATTTTCTTTTTCTATTTTCTATATTTTCTATATATATATATTTATATTTTAATTTTAGTTAATTTATTTAATTTTAAATTTTATTTTCTATTTATTATTGTAGAATATAGAATTCTATAATAATACTTTTATTCTAATTATTCTAATATCTAAAATAATACTTTTATTCTAATTATTCTAATATCTAAAATAATACTTTTATTCTAATTATTCTAATATCTAAAATAATACTTTTATTCTAATTATTCTAATATCTAATATTTTTAATATTTTTCGAATATTCTTTTTTATTTATTTGTATTTGGACGACATGCTTTTTTTCCCATCCATTACCTTTCAGGATCAGTCGCGGTCTTATAGACTTTACCAATAGTCTGGACGAATTACTTCCTTCATCCAAATGTGTAAAAGATCATAGTCGCACTTAAAAGCCGAGTACTCTACCGTTGAGTTAGCAACCCGAATCAATATGAATATAATGTGTAGATATGTTGTAGATATGTTCGAAATAAAAAAAAAAAAAGAATGGAATTGCGCTGTACAACTGCAAACAAATCTAAACACCAAAATATCAAGTAGATCCTGTTCAAAATTCAAAAAAGAAGAAATTCAAACAAAAAAAAAAATTTTAAATAATTTATTTAAATAACTAATAATAAATCCAGCATAACATCCATTTTACTCAAGTGAAGGAAAGAAACAATAGGGAAGGAATGTAGATAAACAGATTTATATATCCATCATATAATTATATTTGGTCAAGACGCTATTGTCAATATGAATGGACTTTTTATAACAAAAATGTCAAGAAATGAAAAAAGAACTTGTGTTGGTTTATCAGAAGATAAAGATAAATAAAAAATTAGAGTAAAAAAAAGTAAAAGGTAGAGATAGAAAAGAATATTGGGTTTCTTAAAAAAAAAAGACATAATAATATAATAATAAAAGTACAAGAAGCCCTTTGTTTTTTGTCCTTCTATGGAAAAAGACGACTACCCCCCCTCCCCTACAAAGGGGGGTTTTACAATAGAAAAAAGTAAATAAAAGAAGAAGTAAAAATAAGAAATAAGATTAAGTATAATATAGAACAAACTATGAATAATACAAAGATAGGGATTTGTTATCCTACCCCTTTTTATTCATTACTTTTTTTTACTTTTTTTTTCTTTCCTTTTTATTTTTATATTTTTATCAAAATCAACTCGAAATTCTTTCTTTAAAGAATTTTTCTTTCCTTAAAATATCATGAACAGTTCCTGTAGGTTGAGCACCTTTTTCAAGGAAATATAGAATAACAGGAACATTTAAATAAGTTTGATTCTTTATCGGATCATAAAAACCAACTTTTCGAAGATCTCTTCCTTCTCTTCGGGATCGAACATCAATTGCAACGATTCGATAGATGGCTCATTGGGATAGATGTAGATAAACCCCCCCCCTAGAAACGTATAGGAGGTTTTCTCCTCATACGGCTCGAGCAAAAATGATTTTAACTTTAATCTTTAAATCTTTAATTATTTAAAATTATTTAAATTATTTATTTATTTTTTTATTTATATTGTATAAATTGTATAAAAAATTGTATAAATATAAAAGATATGATTTATATATGATATATGAATATATGATATATTATTTATATAATATATATTATCGTGATAACAAATATGATAACAAATGGATACATTTAGACTATAATTTGAGTATTTTTTCTTCTTCTTTACAGAAAAAAAAAGAAATCTCATTCATACTCATAACTCAAGTTGGGTATTTTTGAAAGAGTTCGAAAGAAAATCCTTAGAATTTCTTGAGCTGTCTCTAACCTCTTTTTTGTCTCCTTTCAGATCTATTTTTTACTCATTCTGATCCAATTGTTGAGACGAGTAAAAATAGCATTTACTTGTTCCGGAATTCGGTTTTCTTTTCTTTGCGCTTTGTGAAATCATTGGGTTTAGACATTACTTCGGTAATTCTTTTCAAAAAGGCAGCAACATACCCCTTTGTTTTTTGTCCTTCTATGGAAAAAGGAAAAAAGAAAAATCATACAAAAGATTGATTCCTTTGTTATACACTTCTGATCAAAGCAGATTGAAAATCTCTACAAATTTGACTTTTAAAATTTCAAACTTGTTCAAAATTGAATCTCTCTATTTATATTTTTCTTATTTTTCTATTTATATTTTATTTTAATATTTTTTTTTTTGAAATTGAAAGTATACTATATACTATTAAATTGATAAATTGAAAGTATACTAGTATTCAAAGTATATTTAATATTTACAAAGTTGGTATAACTTATTGATTGTCACTAACCCTAGATTAGTCCTCCGATAAATGAATCAATCATTTTTGCTCGAGCTCCACTATATGCTATACCATTAGTCTTTTTATTTACTAATCCAAGACAAGACAAATGAGATTAGGTTCTTAGCAGAATAAACTATGTCGAGACAAGAGCATCTTCTAGAGAATGAAGATGATGGATGTTAGAATCCACAGCCAATCATATCCTTCAAGTCGCACGTTGCTTTCTACCACATCGTTTCAAACGAAGTTTTACCATAACAATACCATCCCCTCCCCAATTTCATTAGAATTTTGAACCAGTTAATTCAATATGGAATTATGAATAGTCATTGGCTGAAACGATATGATATATAATAATACACAATAAAATTTCTATTTATTCATAGCATAGATAGAAGAATAGATAGATAAGTGTTTATCCTAAAAGGTTTTCACTTCTTAACTTCTTAAATTGAACTCCATATTCTTTTTTTTTTTTTTCTTTTGCATCTTATTTATCATTTAGTTCAAATGAATAATTTTTAATCAATGTAATGAGTGTTTGAGTACCATATTCCATTTACTTTATGGAATTGATCGAAAGATTCTTGAATCGTAAGTAAAAAAAAAAGTAAAAAGAAAAAAAAGAAGGATATTAATATTAGTATTAGTTTGATTCTTAGAATTCAGAATAAAGGATTAATCGAATTACATTGTATCCAACATGAAAGAAAAAATTTTTCAATTAAATTGAAATAAAGAAGAGTCTTTAGTTTCTGATGAAAACTTTTTGGGACGAAAGGATTCGAACCTCCGAATAACGGGACCAAAACCCATTGCCTTACCACTTGGCCACGTCCCATTTGGATTTATCAGAAAGATAAAGAAAAATAGTTGTTATTCGTCAATAACCAACCAAAATACATATGGAACATTATTACTAGATTACTAGGATTCAATAGATATCTTGATCTAAAATTCAAAGAATTTTTTGATTGTTACAATTGATCATTACATAGAATTCAATTAAGATATTCTATGAAAGTCGAATTCTTTGTATTCTCATTTGATTGGAGAATGCAAGGAAGTTTTTTTGATTGGAGAGAAGTCAAAGAAAAAAAATCTTTGTTATGCTTAATATCTTTAGTTCAATCTGTATCTGTCTTAATTCTACCCTTTATTCAAATTCTAGTAGTCTTTTCTTCACCAAATTACCCGAGGCATATGCCCTTTTCAATCCCATCGTAGACGTTATGCCGGTTATCCCTGTATTCTTTTTTCTCTTAGCCTTTGTTTGGCAAGCTGCTGTAAGTTTTCGATAAAAATGAAATCTCTATTTATGACTTTAAAAGTCATATTGATGATTTTTGCGAAAGATATTATCTTTTTTCATTTTTGAAAAATGAAAAATAATGAAAAAAAAAAATAAGATGAGATAAGTCTGACATTAGGAACTCCCGATTCAAAAAAGCGAAATTGTTCTATTGAATTTAAATAGAAATAAAGGTAGCGATAATTCTTGATCAGCTTAGTTCTTCCTTCGTTCTGACCTTACCTTTATAAGATCCCATAGAATATCTAATTTTAGATATGGCAAAAAATTTTTGGTAACGAAAAAATACAAATCTTATGACATTACAAAGAAATTCATAAAAATAAATTTCAAAAAAGTTTTCTTTTTTCATCTTTAAAAAATCATATAAAAATAGTGTATGTTGTAAAATAGGTGATCTATTCCCTTTTTCAAAAGAAAGATCTTATCTTGGAGATTGTGTAATGTTTACTCTAAAACTATTCGTTTATACAGTAGTAATATTCTTTGTCTCTCTCTTCATCTTCGGATTTTTATCTAATGATCCGGGACGTAATCCTGGGCGTGAGGAATAAAAAAAGAAATGAGATTCGTTTTTTATTTTTCCTTTTTTTCATAGGTAAATATATCAATAAACAAACGGAATAAATACTAAATAAAGATAAGAAATTACTAAAAAAAAAAAGAAAGAATCGAAATTTATTGAGAAGTAATCGGGTAGGGCGGAGAGAGAGGGATTTGAACCCTCGGTAAACAAGAGTCTACATAGCAGTTCCAATGCTACGCCTTGAACCACTCGGCCATCTCTCCTACAGAATAGAATCTTATTCTTGACCAAAACCCAAACGAATAGTGAGTTTTTCATTTTAATTGTAGTACAGGTATGACCGACCGACGATTTTTTCATAGAAAGTCTTTTCTATTCTAATTTCATATTTATCGACAACAAGGTCTTTCATTAGCTATCCAATAGATCTATTCAAAATAAATGATAAATGAATCGTCCGATGAATTTTTCTATTTCAATTGTATAGCGTAGCATATATATTTTATGCAAACAAAATGGATGGTTACTCTATTTGAAATTTTTTTTTTTTTGAAAATTGGATTTTCTCATGAAATGATTATTCCATTCTTTTTCCTTTTTGAATCAAAATCAAACCAAAAGAGTTAGGAAAATCCATAGGAAAATAAATATAAGTCTTTGGTTATTCAACTTAGATGAAATAGTGATAGGTTCTGGTCATTAGTATATTGCGAAATTGGAATGAGATCTAATCTAATTCAACTATTTCATTTCATCTTTGTGCAAAAAGGGTACAATTTAAGACTCACATTTTTCCAATTAGTCTGGTTTTATGTTATTTCGTACTGTAGAATTCCTTTTTTTTTTATTTTACCCTAAGGAAGGGGAATGAGAAGAATTATAGAATAGATTGCTAATTATGTCTAGATCTCGAATAAATGGAAATTTTATTGATAAGACCTCTTCAATTGTAGCCAATATCTTATTACAAATAATTCCGACAACTTCAGTAGAAAAAAAGGCATTTAGCTATTACAGAGATGGTGCGATTTGATTTTTTTCTTGTTTTTTTTGTCTTGTTTTTTGATCCCTCAGTTCTACGAGAAAAAGAATGGAATTAGGAATAGAAAAAAAAAAAAACAAATTAGTGAAAGAAACCTATGCTTGGTGAAGGTGAAGTTTGGAGATAGGGCAATTCCTTCTGTCGTGTATCCTCGATTGATGCAGCCTTAGATGCTTCAATTATCTATTTGAGTATTGAGCGAAAGGGTACATCTATAGGTTCTAAGTTCTGTATTGATTTGGAGTAAATCCTACTTTTTTAGTGCCAGCCAATAGGTAGCATCGAGGAAAAAGCACTACAGCTACAGCTAGGAATCAACAACACAAAA